TTATAGTATGCATACTGTAACAATAACTTTACAAAAATCTAAATGTAGGTCATGTCAGTATGTCGTAAATATACTATTTTATTCTTATTTTTCTAACATATGTTTTTAAATAATATGTTGTTATTCCAGTTTCGTAGGTACACTAAATTTTTCTTTTGCTTTGGGGGTTAGCCAAAAAAGGATAAAAGTACTGATTAGATTAATGTGGGGGGTAGGGGGGTTAACCTTAAAATAAAAGTTTAACTCATGTTCAAAAGTTGGAATCTTAAATAAACAAGCTCCGGGGGGAAAGCTAAAATAAAATATTGATAATTCAATAGGTAAAAAAAATATGTCTAAGATTCATGAATAAATAACATACAATCTATCCTAGTAATATTACCATTTCGCACCGTTAGTTCAGATTTAGATTTAGTAATCCCAATTTAAGACTTTATGGGGGATTGACTTCACAGAAAAAAAAAACTACAGATGAGGGCAGACTCAGTTATGCGTTGTCAAGTGCACCTTGCTATTAGGCATCTTTACCAGATGTCGGTTCAAGTTAAAAGACAGTAACTCTACCATCAATGTTCATAGATTCAAACCAGATGTCGGTTCAAGTTAAAAGACAGTAACTCTACCATCAATGTCCATAGATCTGGTTATTGGATCTTTGGGGGTCGGGTTGGTGGTTTCTCGCCTGTTGGTAAAATCAAAAATCAGAAGGGCACATGAACCACATTCATGGGGTAGTTATAAGAATGTACGATATACATAATATGTTCACCGCGCTACAAAATGACGGTGAAACTTCTACAAGAGGTATTTTATCTATTAGAATCCTGGCTTTGGGGGTCAGGGGCGGGGGTGAAAATCCCCCCTTCTTGATTTTTTTTTCGCAAAAAATTTTTCTAGGGTGGATTTTGTTAGTTTTTTAAAGGTTTTTCGTCATTTAACTGTAAGGAGTGGAAGAGCCTGGAAAAGTTACTTAGAGAGAGGGTTATTTCTCAATCTTCGGCTTACAAGACCGATGCTTTGGTTAAGCTATCTAAGTACCATTTTATTAATTTGTTTTCTCATCAGCCTGATAGGGGCATAATAATAATAAAAAGAAGAAAGTAAATGGCTGATGCGGCTTGTCCAATTTCAATTAATGGTTGTTCAACGGGTTGGCCGCCAATTCAGGTTAAGATAAATATATTTGATACTAGTAGTCAGAATAGGAGTTGAGTAATGGGTCGAAAGGTTAGGCTGCGTTGTTTAGATGTATGAATTATTGGAATTATAATAAGAATTATAATGGATGCTAGAAGTGCTAGTACGCCTCCTAGTTTGTTTGGGATCGAGCGAAGAATGGCGTATGCGAAGAGGAAATATCACTCTGGCTGAATGTGGGGGGGTGTAATTAGGGGATTAGCTGGTGTGAAGTTGTCTGGGTCCCCAAGGAGGTTAGGGGAGAGTAGTGAGAGAAGGGTTAGTGCTGTTAATATAATTAAAAACCCGAGGGCGTCTTTAAAGGAAAAGTAAGGGTGGAATGGTACTTTATCTGTGTTAGAGGTCATTCCTGTGGGATTATTGGAGCCTGTTTCATGAAGAAATAAAAGGTGAAGAATACTAGCCCCCACAATAAAGAAAGGGAAGAGGAAGTGAAATGCGAAGAATCGAGTGAGTGTGGCTTTATCTACTGAAAACCCCCCTCAGACTCATTGAACTAAGGAGTCTCCTATGTATGGAATTGCTGATAATAGATTAGTAATTACTGTGGCACCTCAAAATGATATTTGTCCTCATGGAAGAACATAGCCAACGAAGGCTGTGGCTATTACTAAAAAAAGAAGAACAACTCCAATATTTCAGGTTTCTTTATATATATATGAGCCGTAATAAAGGCCCCGTCCGATATGGAGGTAGATGCAGATAAAAAAGAAAGATGCTCCATTTGCATGAGTATTACGTACTAGTCAGCCGTAGTTAACGTCTCGGCAAATGTGGGCTACGGATGAAAAGGCTGAAGATGTGTCTGCTGTATAATGTATAGCTAGAAATAATCCTGTAGCAATTTGTGCAATTAAACAAATACCTAAGAGTGAACCAAAGTTTCAAAGGTAAGAGATGTTTGATGGAGTTGGTAAGTCTACAAATGATGTGTTAATAATTTTTAATAATGGGTGAGTTTTTCGGGTGGGGTGGGCCATTAAGGTTTTTATAGTTGCATACAACATTGGTTTTTCAGGCCAAGAGTTTTGGTTAGAGCCCAGATAAAAATAATGATCTATTTGGTTTTTTTAGGAATATTAGGGTTGGTTTTGGGGTTGGTGGCTGTGGCATCAAATCCTTCACCATATTTTGCTGCTTTTGGGTTAGTGTTAGCGGCTGTATGTGGGTGTTGAGTATTAGTTGAGTTAGGTGTGTCGTTTTTGTCTTTAGTTTTACTTTTAATTTATTTGGGGGGTATATTAGTGGTGTTTGCTTATTCTGCTTCTTTAGCAGCTGAGCCTTATCCTGAGGCGTGAGGAAGTTTATCAGTGTTTATTTATGTAATATTTTACTTATTTGTAATTATTTTTGGGTATATTTATTTTGATTGTAGTGTGAGCTTAGAATTTTTGTTTACAAATTATAATATTGAGTTTTGTGTCTTTGGTTATGATTGAGGGGGTATTAGTATAATATTTTCTTTTGGGGGTTATTTTTTAATATTTTCTGGGTGAGTGTTACTTTTAACTTTATTTGTTGTTCTTGAGGTTACTCGTGGGCTGTCTCGTGGGTCATTGCGTGCTGTAAGATAATAATATAAAAATAAATAAAGAGGAAATTAGGAAAAGTAATATATAGGTTTTAATTAGGCCGGTTTGTACATTAGTAATGGTTTTGATAGCTGGCAATTGTTGGTTTAATAAACCCTTTGGGCCTGATTTTTCATATCAAATTGTGTCTATGGTATGTGTTGCAATGTTTTGTCCTCATAATAGGTTAACTTTGGGAATAATGCGATGCATAATTATTGGAAAAAATGCTAATAAGTTAAAAAATGAAAATATATTTGTTTTTATTACATTTTTAGATGTAATGTTTATTATGTCTAGGGCTATGAAGAGTCCCAGGAGGGATACTATTATAGCTGAAGTTTTTATTATAGTTGGCATGGTTAAGACTTGTGTTTTTATTGGCATCATATTGAACAAAATAATAAACCCTGAAGTTATACTGCCTCATGCAAGTCGTTTAATAGGATTAATAATTAAATTATTATTCTCGTTGATTGGAGAGAAGGCTGGGTAACGGGGAAATTTTATTGATGAAAAATAAATAATTCGAAAGCTATAAACTGCGGTAAATGAAGTTGCTATAAGTGTCATAATTAGGGCTATTGAGTTTAGGTTTGAATTATTTATTGCTTCAATGATTGCGTCTTTTGAAAAAAATCCTGCTAGAAATGGTGTTCCTGTAAGTGCTAAGCTGCCAATAGTTATACAAGAGGTGGTTGTTGGTAATAGGTTTTGCAGGCCTCCTATTTTACGAATGTCTTGTTCGTCATTTAGGTTGTGAATAATTGATCCGGAGCATAAAAATAATATTGCTTTAAAGAATGCATGAGTGCAAATATGAAAAAATGCTAATTGGGGCTGATTTAGCCCAATTGTTATTATTATTATTAAGTCAAGTTGGCTTGAGGTGGAGAATGTTACAATTTTTTTAATATCATTTTGAGTTAGTGCGCAGGCCGCTGTAAATAATGTGGTTAAAGCCCCTAAAGAGAGGCATAGGGAAAGGGCTATTTTATTATTTTCAAATAGGGGTTGAAATCGAATAAGTAAAAAAATACCTGCAACAACTATTGTGCTCGAGTGGAGTAGGGCTGAGACTGGGGTGGGGCCTTCTATGGCGGCAGGTAATCACGGGTGGAGTCCAAATTGTGCGGATTTTCCTATAGCAGCAAGGATTAGGCCTAGTAGGGGTAAAATTGATGTATTATTATACAATAGAAAGATTTGTTGAATTTCTCATGAATTTAAGTTTACTGCAAGTCAGGCCATACTTAAAATAAACCCAATATCTCCTACGCGATTATAAACAACGGCTTGAATTGGGGCAGTATTGGCGTCCGCTCCACCATGCCATCACCCAATTAGTAGGAATGATATAATTCCTACTCCCTCCCAACCGATGAATAATTGAAATAAGTTATTTGCGGTAATTAAAATTATTATTGTGATTAAAAAAATCAGTAGGTATTTTAAAAATCAATTGATTTCTTTATCTGAATATATATATCAGCGTTGAAAAGACTCTAAGATAGACCATGTTACAAATATGGCAATTGGAAAAAATAAAACAGAGAATTGATCAAATTTAAAGCTTGAATAAATTTCTATATTAAAAACGGATATTCAATGAAAAGAGGTCATAATTGATTCAACACCATTGGCTATAAAAATTGTTAGTGGAATTAGGCTAGTCAGGAATGCAAATTTTACAGAGTTTTTAACATAAAAAGATGGTCAGTTTTTATTTTTATTTACTAATAAGGGAAGTACAAGTATAATTAGAGATAATAATATAGATGAGTTAAAAATTAATGTTATATTCATAACTTTTACATGGGGTTGCACCAAGAGTTTTTGGTTCCTAAAACCAATGGATTACTATTATCCTTTAAAAGTTGAGTAGACTATGGATTTAAACCATAGCAGTAGATAGTTAGCAATTTCTATGTCTCACGACTCTTCTCGATTTAAAAAGAGAATTTAACTCTTATGTCTAGAATCACAATCTAGTATTTTATTTAAATTATTTAAACATGAAAATATTCCAGAAATTAACTCTGGCTTAAGGATGAACAGTACTGTAGGAATAATATGAGCAGCCAGCAGAAAATGTTCTCGTGTATATGTTGGGGTTGTTGAGTTTAAGTGATTAGGCATAGGTCCACGTTGTGTTATTAAAAATATGTAAAGGGTGTATGAGGCTGTGATTATGGTTCCAATGCCAGTAATTATAATAGTCCAGTTTGATCAATTAAATAGTGATACTATAATAGTTAATTCTCCTCAAAGATTAAGTGAGGGAGGAAGGGCTATATTAGATAAATTAATTAATAGTCATCAAGTTGTTATAAGGGGTAAAATTGTTTGTGTCCCGCGTATTAGTAAAAGGGTTCGGCTATGTGTTCGTTCATAATTTATATTTGCTAGGCAGAATAGTGCTGAGGAAATTAAGCCGTGTGAAATTATTAAAATAATTGCCCCAGTAAAACTTCATGGGGTTTGGATTAATGCTGCTGCAATGACTAAGCCTATATGACTTACGGAGGAATATGCAATGAGAGATTTTAGGTCAGTTTGTCGCATGCAAATTACTCCTGTTATAATAACACCTCAGAGTGCTAAAATAATAAAAGGGTATGATAATTCTTTGGATAGCGGGGTTAATATAATTGAAATACGTAAAATTCCATACCCTCCTAATTTTAGTAAGACTGCTGCTAGAATTATTGACCCTGCGATTGGGGCTTCTACGTGTGCTTTGGGAAGTCACAAATGTATACCATATAAAGGTATTTTTACTAGAAATGCAAGTAGACATGCTACTCATCAAATTTTATCAGAAAATAATGTTAATTGCAAGGGACAAACTAGTTCTAATAAAAATAGAGATAGTGAGCCTATGGAGTTTTGTAAAATTAAAAGTGCTACTAATAATGGAAGGGAGCCGGCTAATGTATAAAATAGAAAATATGTTCCTGCATTTAATCGTTCTACCTGATTTCCTCATCGGGTAATAATAATTAGGGTTGGGATTAAAGTAGTTTCGAATGCAATAAAAAACATAATTATTTCTGTGGCAGAAAATGCTAGAATTAATGATGTTTGTAAAATAATTAATATAATAATATATATTCGCTGGTGATTTATTGGATTATTTTTCAAATGGTTTTGGCTTGCTAAAATTATTATTGGTAATAATCAACATGTAAGGATTAATAATGGTGAGGAGAGCGGGTCTAATCCTAAGTATTTATTGTTTATTACCATGTGCTCTGATGGTAAATTAAATATTAATAAACTAAATAATGCAATTAGTAAACTATTGGTTGTTATTAAAACCCATATTTTTTTTTTAGGGGCTAACCAGGCTGTAGGAATAAGTATAAGTGTTGGGATAAGAATTTTTAACATTGTAGAAGATTAAGGTTTTTTAGATGATCACTCCCATGGGTCCGGGTAGTAGCTACTATTAATGCTAGTCCTATGCTTGCTTCACATGCTGAAAATGTCAATATAAATATAGGTAAGGAGAAGTAAGATAATATTTCAAATTGAGTAGACCAGAATGATAAGGCAATAAATAATGCTAGCATTATACCTTCAAGACATAATAGGGCTGATAATAAATGAATTCGATGGAATGCTAGTCCTATAATACCTAATAAAAAGGTTATAAAAAAAGTAATGTATGTTGGTGACATAAAGTATTTTTGGAATTTAACCAAAATTTACTAAGTCGAAATTAGTAATCTTTATTAGATTAAATACTTATTCTGCTCATTCTAATCCTCCTTGGGCTCATTCATAAATTAATCCGAGCGAGAGTAAAATGAGAATTATTGTTGATCATAAAAGTGTGTGTTCTGGGAAAATAAGTTGTGATGCTCAAGGGGTTGGTAGTAGGAGGGCAATTTCTAGGTCAAATAGAAGAAATAAAATGGCAATTAAAAAGAATCGAATTGAGAAAGGGAGTCGTGCTGATCCCAATGGATCAAAACCGCATTCGTATGGGGATAATTTTTCTAAGTCCGGATTACTTAGTGGTAATCAAAAGCTAATCGTAATAAGGGTAAGTGATAAAATTGTTGAAATTATTAATATAATTATAATTAAATTCATTATCTTTTCTTAGATTTAACCAAGGTTTAATGATTGGAAGTCATTTGTATTTTTTTTACTAAAAAGATATGAGCCTCATCAGTAGATGGAAACATAAAGGAAAAGTCAGACTACATCTACAAAATGTCAGTATCATGCTGCAGCTTCAAATCCAAAATGGTGATATGATGTAAAGTGATAGTTGATTTGTCGGGCCAAACATACTAGTAAAAAAAGTGAGCCAATAATAACGTGTAATCCGTGAAATCCTGTTGCTACAAAAAATGTAGACCCATATACCCCATCAGCAATTGTAAAAGGGGCTTCATAATATTCTATTGCTTGAAGAAAGGTAAAGTATATTCCCAAAATAATTGTAAAAAAAAGGGATTGAACTGCTTCTTTTCGACTTCCCTGTATAATGCTGTGATGAGCTCATGTGACTGTAACACCGGATGCCAGAAGAACTGCAGTATTCAGTAATGGCACCTCAAATGGGTCAAGGGGGGTAATTCCTGCTGGAGGTCAACACTCTCCTAATTCTGGGGTGGGGGCGAGGCTAGAATTATAGAATGCTCAAAAAAACCCTAAGAAGAAGAACACTTCTGATGTAATAAATAGAATTATTCCATAACGAAGCCCCTTTTGGACTGGAATGGTGTGATGTCCTTGAAATGTTCCTTCTCGTACAATATCCCGTCATCATTGAAATATTGTTATAAGCATAACAATTAAACCCAAGGATATAATAATTATAGATCCAAAATGAAATCAGATGGCTAAACCGGATGTTATTAGTAATGCGGCAATAGCTCCTGTTAATGGTCAAGGGCTAGGGTCAACTATATGGAAAGCGTGTGCTTGGTGGGCCATTATACGTTTTCTTGTAAATATAGGCTCAGGAGAAGTACAAATACATAGGCCTGAATTATTGCTACTGCAATCTCTAAAAGGGTTAGTAAAAATAAAACCCCCATTGTTAAGATTGAAACTATTGGTATTATTGGTAAGATAGTTAGGGTTGCTGTTGCAATTAGTTGAATTAAAAGATGACCGGCTGTTAAGTTAGCTGTTAATCGAACTCCTAATGCTAATGGTCGGATAAATAAGCTAATTGTTTCAATAATAATTAGGATTGGGATTAATAAGGTTGGGGCCCCTTCTGGGAGTAAATGACCAAATGTAGCAGTGGGTTGATTGCGTAAGCCAATTAGGATTGTAGCTAATCAAAATGGTACTGCTAATCCAAGATTTAATGATAATTGTGTTGTGGGTGTAAATGTATATGGTAATAACCCTAAAAGATTAATAGTAACTAAAAATGTTATTAAGGCTGTAAAAATTATAGCCCATTTATGTCCTTTTATATTTAATGGAAGTATTAATTGTTTAGAAAATTTTTGTGAGGATCAAATTTGGAGTGTTGATAAGCGATTATTTAATCATTTATTGGTGGGGTTTGGAAATAAAAGTCATGGAAGTAATATAGCTAATATTACTAACGGAACTCCTATCACTACAGGGCTTAAAAATTGGTCAAAAAAGCTTAAATTCATGGTCAGTTTCAGGATTTAGGTTCATTTTTTTTTATATTTTGTGATGTTGGTTCATTTAGATTATTTAGTTTACTGACTTTAAAAGTTAAGATAAATATAAATACAGTTCATGATAAAAAAAAGATAGCAAATCAGGGCCCAGGGTTTAATTGTGGCATATCATTAAGGGTGGGTTAAATCACCGATCTTCAGCTTAAAAGGCTATTGCTTATTTGAAAGCTTCTTAATGATAATTCTAGCATGGAGGAAGACCAGGTTTGAAAGTAGTTTAATGGGGTTGCTTCTACTACGATTGGCATAAAGCTATGGTTTGCACCACAAATTTCTGAGCATTGTCCATAATATACTCCTGGGCGGGATGCAATAAAGGTGGTTTGATTTAGTCGACCTGGGATAGCGTCAGTTTTAATTCCTATAGATGGAACCGCTCATGAGTGAAGTACATCTTCCGCGGAGATGAGCATACGGACTGGGGATTCTATGGGTACCACTATTCGATTATCAACCTCTAATAGGCGGAATTGTCCTGGTAAAAGATCTTGGGTTTGTACTATGTAGGAATCAAATATTAAATCTTCATAATTTGTAAATTCATAGCTTCAATACCATTGATGTCCAATAGCCTTAACTGTAAGATGGGGGTCATTAATTTCATCTATTAAGTATAGAATTCGTAAGGATGGGAGAGCAATAACGATTAAAATAATGGCTGGTATAATAGTTCAAACTATTTCAATTTCTTGGGCGTCCATAGCATTAGTATTAGTTAACTTTGCGGTTATTATAATTGTAATAATATATAGAACTAATGTACTAATTAAAAAAACTGCTATTAGTGCGTGATCATGAAAGTGTAATAATTCTTCTATAATAGGGGAAGCTGCATCTTGAAAACCTAGTTGTGATGGATGTGCCATTAGAGATATATAAGATTTTAACTTATAATTTTACCATGACAAGGTTTTGTAATATTTTACTAATATCTCAAAAGTAAGTGACAGAGTGGTTATGTGGTTAACTTGAAATTAACCCATGGGGGTTCAATTCCCTCCTTTCTTGTTAATAAATTCGAGCTTGAACAAATGAAGGCTCTTCGAATGTATGATAAGGAGGAGGGCATCCGTGAAGTCATTCAATATTTGTAGAGCTTAATTCAGTTATTAATACTTCACGTTTAGATGAAAATGCTTCTCAGATAATAAATATTATTATAATTACAGCAATAAGTGAAACTAATGATCCAATTGATGAAATTGTATTTCATAGTGTATAGGCATCAGGGTAGTCAGAATATCGTCGAGGTATTCCAGCAAGACCTAAAAAGTGTTGAGGAAAGAAGGTTAAATTTACCCCAATAAATATTACCCCAAAGTGAATTTTTGATCAGGTAGAATGAAGAGTAAAACCTGAAAATAAGGGGAATCAATGTACAAACCCGCCCATAATAGCAAATACAGCCCCCATAGATAAGACATAATGAAAATGGGCAACCACATAATAAGTATCATGTAAAACAATATCTAATGAAGAATTAGCAAGAATAATTCCTGTTAATCCTCCAACAGTAAAAAGGAAAATAAACCCCAGAGCTCATAATATTGCGGCATCTCATTTAATTAATCCCCCATGTATTGTTGCTAATCAGCTAAAAACTTTAACCCCTGTAGGGATAGCAATAATTATTGTGGCTGATGTAAAATAGGCTCGTGTATCAACATTAAGATCAACTGTAAATATGTGATGGGCTCACACAATAAACCCCAAAAGACCGATAGACATTATAGCTCATACCATACCCATATACCCAAATGGTTCTTTTTTTGCCGAGTAATAAGTAACAATGTGGGAAATTATCCCAAACCCCGGGAGGATAAGAATATACACTTCTGGGTGACCAAAAAATCAAAATAAGTGTTGATACAGCACAGGGTCTCCTCCGCCAGCAGGGTCAAAAAAAGTAGTATTTAGATTACGATCTGTTAAAAGTATTGTAATACCTGCAGCAAGAACTGGTAGTGAAAGTAAAAGAAGAATTGCTGTAATTAGTACAGATCATACAAACAGGGGTGTTTGATACTGCGATATGGAGGGGGGCTTCATGTTAATAGAAGTGGTAATAAAATTAATAGCCCCTAGAATTGATGAAATCCCAGCTAAGTGAAGTGAAAAAATTGTTAAATCGACGGAGGCCCCGGCGTGTGCTAAGTTTCCAGCTAAGGGGGGGTAGACGGTTCAGCCTGTTCCTGCTCCAGCTTCAACCCCCGAGGATGCTAGAAGTAATAAGAATGACGGGGGTAAAAGTCAAAAACTTATATTATTTATTCGTGGGAATGCTATATCAGGGGCTCCAATTATTAATGGGATTAATCAGTTTCCAAATCCCCCAATTATTACAGGTATAACTATAAAAAAAATTATCACGAATGCATGGGCAGTTACAACAACATTATAAATTTGATCATCCCCAAGAAGTGTGCCGGGCTGGCTTAATTCAGCTCGAATTAAAAGGCTAAGGGCTGTGCCGACTATCCCTGCTCAGGCGCCAAATACCAGATATAGGGTGCCGATGTCTTTATGATTAGTTGAGAATAGTCATCGAGTGATTATCACAGGTAAAATGGCCGAACTAGGTGCAGGGTTGTAGCCCCTTTTATAAAGGTTAGAGTCCTTTTTTTATCAAGCCTTGTAGTGTAATGCACATAAAATTGCAAATTTTAAAGGGAAAAATGAGTTTTTCCAGGGCTTCTCCCGCGTTTTTTCGCCAAACACGCGGGAGAAGTAGATTAAAGCTCGCTGGATAGAGCGTTTAGCTGTTAACTAAAGGGTCGTAGGATAAAAGCCTTCTAATCTAGAAAGGTCTTAGCTTAATTAAAGTATCTGGGTTGCATTCAGATAATGTAGGATAAAGTCCTGCAGGTCTTAATCAAGGGCTAGAAGATTTTAACTCCTGCTAAAGGCTTTGAAGGCCTTTGGTCTAATTAGCCTAAGTCCTTAAAAGAATAGGTTTATTATCAATGGTGAAATTGGAAGAAGTAAAATTGACATAATAATAATTAAGGGGGCTGTGCTAAATAGATAATTTTTAAATCGTCAATATATTTTTGAATTAGATAGGTTTGGTGATGAGGTTAGGGATACAGCATATGATAGTCGTAAATAAAAAAATAAGCTTAATAGGGCTGAAATTGCTATTAGTGTGGCTATTAAAATTAGGTCTTGTTTGGTAATTTCTTGAAGAATAAGTCATTTTGGAATAAAGCCTGAAGTTGGGGGAAGCCCTCCTATAGATATAAGTGTAATTATTATTATTGACGATAAAACTGGGTTTTTGGTCCAAGATAAAGATAATTTATTAATATTGAGTGAATTTAGATGAATTAATATAATAAATATAGATGATGTTATGGTTAAATAAATAAATAGATTTATTATTATTAAATGTGGTAAAAATGTTAAAATTATAATTATTCATCCTATGTGTGCAATTGATGAAAAGGCTATAATCTTTCGTAGTTGCGTTTGGTTTAATCCGCTTCAGCCCCCAATAAGAGTTGACAATAGTGCTATAAGAAGTAATATGTCTGAGTTTAAAAGGTGGTGTGTTATGATAAGTAGAGTCATAGGTGCTAATTTTTGTCAAGTTGAGAGAATTAAGCATGTTATTAGTGTTAAACCTTGAAGTACATCTGGTATTCAAAAGTGAAAGGGGGCAATTCCTAGTTTTATTGATAGTGCAATTGTTAAAAGAATTGATGATAGGGGGGTTTGGGTAAAAATAATTATTCATTCTCCTGTAAATCATGCATTAGTTGTTGCTGAAAATAAAATTAGGGCTGATGCTGATGCTTGAATTAAAAAATATTTAGTAGCTGCTTCAGTTGCTCGTGGGTGATGTAGTTTTGTTATTAGAGGAATAATTGCAAGTGTATTAATTTCTAACCCCATTCAAGCTAAAAATCAGTGATTRCTAATAAATGTAAGGATTGTCCCAAGGGAAAGACTAGATAATAAAATTGATAATGCATRAGGGCTCATTAGTAGAAGAAGGATTTTAACCAACATGTTTGGGGTATGGGCCCAAGAGCTTATTTAGCTTATTCTACTAAGAAGAGGTGTAAAGGATGCACAAGGAGTTTTGATCTCTTAGGGGAAGGTTCGAATCCTTTTTTCTTAAGGAAATGAGGGGGTTTGAACTCCTATATTTCACTTTATCAAAGTGAGCCCTAACTTTCGGGCACATGTCCTATATTATAGGGGGAATACCAGAGGTTATAATTGGAAGTGAAATATGGAGAATTACTATTGCAATTGTGATTGGAAGAAAATTTTTTCAAATAAGATGTATTAATTGATCATATCGAAACCGAGGATAAGATGCTCGCACTCAAAGGAAAAGGATCGATAAAATGGTTGCTTTAATTATTAATTCTAATGTATACATTTTTGGTTCATTATGGTTATAGGTTGTGCCAAAAAATAAAATTGTTGATAAAGTATTTATTAATAAAATATTTGCATATTCGGCTAAAAAAAATAGGGCAAATGGGCCTCCAGCATATTCTACATTAAACCCGGATACAAGTTCTGACTCCCCCTCAGTTAAGTCAAATGGTGCTCGATTTGTTTCTGCTAGGGTTGAAGTAAATCATATTGCTGCTATTGGCCAAGCTGGCAAAATTAACCATAAAAATTCTTGAGTTGTGTTAAAGCTTATTAATGAAAAGCTTCCTGTTATTAATACGAGGCATAATAAAATTAGGCCTAATGTAATTTCATAAGAAATTGTTTGTGCTACTGCACGTAACGAGCCGATTAAGGCATATTTAGAATTTGATGATCATCCTGATCCTAGTACAGAATAAACAGTTAGGCTTGATAATGCTAAAATAAATAAAAGGCCAAGGTTAATATTTGATAAATTATTTGGTATTGGTAGTGGAATTCAAATTACTAGTGAAAGGGTTAAAGCTAAAATTGGTATAATAACAAATAGAGTTTGTGATGATGTTGATGGTCGAATAGGTTCTTTAATAAAAAGTTTAAGGCCATCAGCTAGGGGTTGAAGAATTCCTTTAGGTCCGACAATATTAGGGCCTTTTCGTAATTGTATATAACCTAGGACTTTTCGTTCAACAAGAGTTAAAAATGCCACTGCTAATAATACAGGGACAATATAAAGGAGTGGATTAATAATTAAGGAAATTAAATTATTCATAATTAGAGAGAGGAATTGAACCCCCGGGTGAAAGATTTTAGATCTTTTGCAATTACCAGACTCTGCCACTCTAACTAACCCTTATTTTGGGTTATAATAGTTGCCTAAATCTATTTTAATTGTTTTCAATAGTAGGGGGAAGAGCTTGTTTATATATTGGCTCTATTTTTTCGGTCCTTTCGTACTAGAAAAAATTTTTTATAGATAGAAACTGACCTGGATTACTCCGGTCTGAACTCAGATCACGTAGGACTTTAATCGTTGAACAAACGAACCTTTAATAGCGGCTACACCATTGGGGTGTCCTGATCCAACATCGAGGTCGTAAACCCATTCGTCGATAGGGACTCTTGGAAAGGATTGCGCTGTTATCCCTAGGGTAACTTAGTTCGTTGATCAAAAATTTGGATCAATTATGTTAAATATTTTATTTTTTAGAATTGTAATTCTTAAATTAAGATATTCTCTTCATCTCGGAGGTTTTGTTTTTCTCCGTGGTCGCCCCAACCTAAAACTTTAATCATAGTGTTTAATTTAATGTTTTGTCTTTCGGATATTTTTTTATACAATTGATTATATATTTAAAGCTCCATAGGGTCTTCTCGTCTTATATTTTTATTTCCGCTTCTGCACGGAAAAATCAATTTCATTGATCAATTTAGGGAGACAGTTGAACTCTCGTCTTGCCATTCATACTGGTCTTTATTTAAAAGACAAGTGATTACGCTACCTTTGCACGGTCATAATACCGCGGCCGTTGAACTTAATGTCACTGGGCAGGCAGGACCTCTTATACTTTAACTGCAAGAGGCGATGTTTTTGGTAAACAGGCGAAGTTCATGTTTGCCGAGTTCCTTCCTATATTTTTAATCTTTCTTATGTGCTCCTGTGTTGAGGGTAACGATTGGTTTAATAAATTTTTCTTGAAAAATATTATATTTCCTTCTATTAGGTTCGTTAAACATCAGTGATTTATTCGTTCTGATTTACACTTGCACTTAGAGAATGTTTTCTTATTACTAATTCTAGTATAAACACATCTATTTAAATAGATAGACTTAATAGTTTTAATGAATTAGGATTTTTTATTGTTATAATAAGATTTATTGAATTTAGCTTTAACGCTTTATATATGATTGCTGCTTTTAAGCCCACAAAATTAATTTCTTTAATTAATATAATCATTATTCATTGTTTTAGGTTGTATCCTTTATTAATAGAGCTGAACCTCTATTAATTAACTTTAAAATATTATTTTTTTCTTAAGTTGATTAAAAGATATTTTAAGTTGAATTTAAGTTCGTTTATTAAGTAACCAGCTATTACTAAGCTCGGTAGGTTTATCACCGCTACTCGGAAGTCGTCCCACTCTTTTGCCACAGAGAAGGGTTGGCCCATGTTTTGCTGCTTCGGAGTAACTCGTTTAGTTTCGGGGTATCTAACTTAAGTTCTTTGTGTTAGGTTAAACTTACTAGACCATAATGCAAAAGGTATAAGGTTAAATCTTTGCTTTTTTGTTGTTTTTATGTTTTATTTAATTTCTATTTCAGTTTTTCCTTTGCAGTACTTTTTCTATTGCGCTAAATAAGTTTTTCTATCTCCTATACTAAAGTGGTGAAAATGTTTTATTTTATGGTTTAAAATTATTTTTTACAAGGGGGAAGTAGGCTAAATTTTTTACTCAAAATAACTTGAATTTAACAAGTATCTCCTTGGTGTAAGCAAGGTGCTATATTTTAGCTATATTTTGATATTCCAAGTACACCTTCCGGTAAACTTACCATGTTACGACTTACCTCTTCTTTTATGTTTTTAGAATTATATATTTTTATAAATATTTTGAGGAGGGTGACGGGCGGTGTGTGCGCGCTCTAGGGCCTATTTAAAAAGAACACTCTGTTTTCTTTTTACTGCTAAATCCACCTTTAAATATTTTTTCATAAGATTATTCGTATTTTCTGTATAGAAAATGTAGCCCATTTCTTTCCACTTAATTCGCTACACCTTGACCTGACGTTTTTATGTTTATCATTATGCTTACTATTATTCATTTAAATGGTGAGCTGACGACGGCGGTATATAGGCGGGGTTGGCAATAAGTGGTGAGGTTTAGCGGGGATTATCAATTATAGAACAGGCTCCTCTAGGGGGGTGTAGAGCACCGCCAAGTCCTTTGAGTTTTAAGCTGTGGCTCGTAGTACTCAGGCGGGTGTTCCAAAGTTTAAGGCTAAGCATAATAGGGTATCTAATCCTAGTTTGTTTCTTAGCTTTCGTGGGTTCAAGTAATTTGTTTATTAGAATATCTTTCGTTTTTGGTTTTACGTTTAACAAATACGTGCGACAGTTGAGTTAATTTTTATTTCTATATATTTTAATATTGTTTAACCACGCTTTAGGCCGTTTCTATTAATTTGGGTTTCTCGTATAACCGCGGTGGCTGGCACGAGATTTACCAACCCTAAAAATTTTTACTGATTCAAGCTTGTTGACGCTTATTATTCAATGTTTACCACTGCTGAGTCCCCGTAGGGGTGTGGCTTGGCAAGATGTCATGGGCATACAGGGGTGTGCCTGATATCTGCTCCTTATTTACTTATTGGTAAAGAAGGGCATTCTCACAGGGGTGCTGAGACTTGCATGTGTAAATAAAATTTTAATTAATAATAAGGCTAGGACCAAACCTTTATGTTTTTGAAATTTTTTTCAAATTTATCTTAGCATTTTCAGTGCCACGTTTTAATTAAACCACACAAAC